GTGAAAATGCTCTATTTTCATAAGATCTTCTTGACTTTTATTCAAAAGGTCCAATAATGTAGAGATATTGGACTTTTTGAGGCAATTATAGATCTTGGGAGGGAATTCTAATTGGTCAATAAAAATTGATTTCAATGCTAGTTTTTTTTTGTTTTTTCTGAGTTTAGCCACTTTATCATGAAAGGTAAAGGGGGATAAAGGAATCGTGTGTTCACCATCCTCTAAATGTAAGTTTTCTTCCTCCATATGTAAAAAGGGAATAAATAAATCAATCAAATTGCGGGAGGCTTCATGAAGTGCTTCTTTCGGGGTTAAACTTCCGTTTGTCCATATTTCTAGAAAAAGTATCTCTTGTTTTTCATTCCCATTCCCATAAGAATGAATACTATGATTCGCATTTCGAACCGGCATGAATACAGCATCTATAGGATAACTTCCATCTTCAAAGTTATGGTGCGTTTTTAGAATATATCCGCGATTTCTCTCGATTTGTAATCCAATACAAAAATCAATTGGTTCCGTCAACCAAGCTATATGTTGTGTGTTATCAACGATTTGCACAGAAGGGGGTAAGATGATATCTTCAGCAGTTACACATCCAGGACCCTTGACACAAATAGACGCGTCACAAGTTCCATATAGATTACTTCTCAATACAATTTCTTTCAAATTCATTAAAATCTCATGTACCGATTCTTGAATACCCGCTATGGTAGAATATTCATGCGGGGCTTTCTCCGATTTTACACGTGTGATACATGTTCCTTCTATTTCCCCAAGCAAAGCTCTTCGCATCGCAATGCCTATTGTGTCGGCTTGACCTTTCATAAGTGGAGACAGAATAAAGCGGCCATAATAAAGGCGTTTACTGTCTGTTCTTGATTCAACACATTTCCACTGTAGTGTCCGAGTAGATACTGTGACTTTCTCTCGAATCATAGCAATATTATTTGATTAGATTAGCGAATTCTTGATTTTATTTCTCTTTCTCTTGAGATTTTTTCAATGTTCATTTCTACACACGTCTTTTTTTCGGAGGTCTACAGCCATTGTGTGGCATAGGGGTTACATCCCGTACGAAAGTTAATAGTATACCACTTTGAAGAATAGCTCGTAATGCTGCGTCTCTTCCGAGACCGGGACCCTTTATCATAACTTCTGCTCGTAGCATACCCCGATCAACTACTGTACGGATAGCATTTGATGCCGCGGTTTCAGCAGCAAAAGGTGTCCCTCTTCTCGTTCCCTTGAATCCAGAAGTCCCGGCGGAGGACCAAGAAACTACCCGACCCCGTACATCTGTAACAGTGACAATGGTATTATTGAAACTAGCTTGAACATGAATAACTCCCTTTGGTATTCTACGTGCACTCTTACGTGAACCAATACGTCCATTCCTACGCGAACTTCTTCTCGGTATAGCTTTTGCCATATTTTACATTTCGTAAATCTGAGTTAGCGATATATGGATATATCCATTTCACGATTCTTTATTTTTACATTGGTTCAGTTGGTAAGTCTGATTATCCTTGTCGTTGTTTATGTCTCGGGTTGGAACAAATTACTATAATTCGTCCTCTTCTACGGATTAGTCGACATTTTTCACAAATTTTACGAACAGAAGCTCTTATTTTCATATTTCCCATTCCTTACCTTCATTTGAAATCTACTTTTTTCAAAAAAGTTTCTTGATATTTTGCATCTCGAATTGTATTTCCGTGAAAGACATGTTTGTTAAAGTTGAAAAACGAATCCTTCGAATCTTTGTTGCGTTGCGAAGTTGATAAATTATACGCCCTCTGGTTGAATCATAAGGACTTACTTCAAATTTGACTTTTTGGCGGTATCCATATAAACCTACGTCGGATCTTTTCCGAAACAGAACTTAGAATCAGATCTTCATTCTATAAATAAGCCCGGAACATACTATTCGGAAGCGATTCATTAATGAAACCCTTAGGAATTCATTTTTGTTCTTTCATCCCAGGTACTGTAAGTGATCTTGAAGTATCAACTAATGCAGGTAGAACGATATTCAATAACTCCCCCATTTTTTCCTTTCCCAAATTTTACAAACAAATAAGAAGTTTTGGATCCAATTTTTATATTCTATTCAAAATATTACCATATATAACACAAAATTTCTCCCCCGATTCCTTCTAGTCGAGCCTCTCGGTCTGTCATTATACCTCGCGAAGTAGAAAGAATTACAACTCCCATCCCACCTAAAATTTTAGGGATTCGTTGATAGTTAGAATAGATTCGTAAACCGGGTCGACTGATCCGTTTTAAATTGAAAATATTTCTATAGGGTCTTTTCCTATTCCTTCTATGTCGCAGGGTTAAAACAAAAAAATTTTTGTTTTTTTCTCGATGCTTTCTCACGTTTTCAATAAAACCTTCTCGTAAAAGTATTCTTACAATATTTTCGGTAATATTGGTGGATGCTATTCGAACCACTCTTTTTCGATCCATATCAGCATTTCGTATAGAAGTGATTATCTCAGCAATAGTGTCCCTACCCATGATGAACTATAATTATTGCGGCAAAAAAATTGGATACTATCAACGTGTTTTTTTACTTATTTGTCTATGAATTCTATTTTTCAAGAAAGATATATGCGTGAGACACATTCTACTCAATTTTGAATCTATTTCTTTCAAATACTCCACTAGAAACATATCACGATTTACTTTTCTAATACCTTTCTTTCAAATACTCCACTAGAAACATATCACGATTTCCTTTTATAATACTTCGGGAGCTAATGAAACTATTTTAGTAAAATTGAATTGTCTCAACTCTCGGGCGATTGCACCAAAAATTCTAGTTCCTTTTGGATTTCCTTCTTTATCAATAACAACGGCGGCATTGTCATCATATCGTATTATCATTCCGTTGTCACGTTTGAGTTCTTTACAGGTACGCACAATTACCGCTCTGACTACTTCGGATCTTTCTAGAGGCATATTAGGTACTGCTTCTTTGATAACAGCAACAATAATGTCACCAATATGAGCATATCGACGATTGCTAGCTCCTATGATTCGAATACACATCAATTCTCGAGCCCCGCTGTTATCCGCTACATTTAAATGGGTCTGAGGTTGAATCATATCATTTTTTTTTACTCTGTTTTTTACAATGCAAAGGGCGAAGAAAAAAAGAAATATTTTTTGTCCACAAACACAAAAAGAAACCTGTGTTTTTGTTTCATTCCTAAGATTCCTTTCGGGTGGTTTTAGATTTTTCTTCTATCTCCGAACTAATGAATTGAGTTCGTATAGGCATTTTGGATGCTGCTATTGAAATAGCTCTTCTGGCAATCTTTTTTGTTACTCCACCCATTTCATAAAGTATTCGACCGGGTTTCACAACAGCTACCCAATATTCAGGGGATCCTTTTCCCGAACCCATACGTGTTTCCGCGGGTCGTACAGTAACTGGTTTATCTGGAAATATGCGTACCCATATCTTTCCCCCACGACGTGCATTTCGTGTCATTGCTCGTCGACCTGCTTCTATTTGTCTAGATGTGATCCAAGCAGGTTCAAGTGCTTGAAGAGCATATTTACCGAAACAAATATGATTACCTCCAGAAGATATCCCCTTCATTCTTCCTCTATGTTGTTTACGGAATCTGGTTCTTTTGGGGTTATAGTTGATGGTTGTTTCTCAATTCCATCTCTACTACAGAACTGGACGTGAGAGTTTCTTCTCATCCAGCTCCTCGCGAATCACGAATAAAGGATTTCAAAATTTGGATTTTTAATAATGAAGTTCATTTCAATTAATTAAGATATAATATTCAAAAAATGAAGTTAAGATATATATGTATTTTTTGAGGAATACGAAGAATCGTTAGTCATTTATATATCTTGTTTGAATAGATAATTCAACATTTTCATATTAGTTTTACTAATATTGTATTATTATTGTAACTAATCCTTATTCTGTCTTTTATCCTATTGCTTTTGCAATAAAAAAAGAAAGTTTTCGCGGGCGAATATTTACTCTTTCAATTTCTATTTCAGTTGTAGGGCTAGCTCGTGACGTCTCAGATCTCAGAATAGATGAATAGATCTCCGGCTCATTCCGCCATCCCGACCAGTGAATCTTTAATATTTTTTTTTCAATGGAATCTTTGTCATTCACAGGTTCCGTCGTTCCCATCGCTTCTTACTTAATGGTTAGGTCCGAATTTGACAATGGAGCTCGTAAGAATAATCAAATAAAGTCTTGAGCCATTCTTCTCAGTCTTTTTTGGCTCGAAGCTCTTGATTTTTTCTTGTATTATTCTATTAATTGATTAATTTCATTAATTAGGGTATGGATAAATCAGTATTCATGCTTTATTACACTGCCTTTTATGATAGACCTTACATATTGGAATTTTAAATCATTGAGATTCTTTTTCTCTCTTTCTCTCCTCCTTCCATTTATCCACATCTTTTTTCTCTTCTATTTTGCTTTGCAACTTAGAATCTTTTTTGTTTATGAAAAAAAAATGGCAGTTGCTACAAAGATATGACCTATACTATATATCATATCGTGACTGGTTCTTTAGATCCAGATAATGCGAAGTTGATGAGTTGGTTATTAGTTCTTCTCTAGTTATTAGTTCATACTATGGGTCTGGTTTAATCCTAACCCTAAAAAATCAACGAGTCACACACTAAGCATAGCAATGATATCAAATGGTCAATCGAATTTTTATTCAACCCTATAGAATTCAGTATTAGAAATTAGAATTGCTCCCTTTGATTGACCAGAAAAAGAATGACCGAGGTTCTCTGCTTTTGTTCAATTACTGGTATCGAAGGGAAAGATAAGTAATAAAGGTTTATTAGGCCTCGTCCAGAAATATCCAAATTTTTATGCCTAATACCCCATAGATAGTTCGAACTGGATAAGAACAATAATCAATTTTAGCTCGAATAGTTTGTCGGGGAACCCTCCCTTCTCTGATCCATTCCACACGTGCAATTTCCTTTCCGTC